TGATCTTTGTAAGAACCATGCGAATCCCCGCACTACTGGATTCACATGGTTCTCACTGGTTCATATAAAGTTTTTTTATATACAAACAACATATTCTATTTCTATTTATATTTTAAAATTCGCAAGAACCTTTCTTGAATTCAATTAGATGTTAACGTAAATGAACCATAACTATGTAGCCCTATTCCTAATAGATTGACCCCAAAATAGCATATCCAAATTATAAGAAAGCCCATAGACGCCACAATTGCGGAAATTTCAACCTGTAAATTTCTATTGGTTCTAGTATGTAAATAAACCGCAAATACGATCCAAGTAATAAATGCCCAAGTTTCCTTTGGGTCCCAATTCCAATAGGACCCCCATGCTTCATTAGCCCATACTGCTCCTGAAAGAATACCCATAGTTAAAAAGAGAAAACCTAGACTAATCACACGATAACTCCAATAATCCAACTGGTGAATCAATTGGGACCTGTAATAATTGTTAGCAGAAAAAAAAGAAGCATTTCCTAAAAAATTATTTCTTTCATTTATGTATTGTATTTCACCAAAGGAAAGTTCCTCGTTTAGTTTTAATAAAAAAGTATTCCTCTTACAAAAAAAATTTATGTTTTTTCGAAATGTAAGGACCAGAAGTGCTACTGATAATAATGATCCACATAAAAGAGCTGCATAGCCCAATATCATCATACTTACGTGCATTATTAACCACTCGGATTGGAGAGCGGGTACTAATATTGCGGATTGATGTATTTCAGTTAAAAGACCCGAAGTAGCAAAGCCTTGGGTAAAAATAACACTTGACACAGTTATTGTGCTTAAATGGCTTTTTTTTTTTTTTAAATATGGAACTATCTGAATAACTGATAAACTCCAAGAAAGAAAGATTAATGATTCATATAAATCACTTAGTGGGAAATGCCCCGAATAAATCCAACGAGTGACTAATAATACGGTTATACAGAAAAAAGTAGCTATCATTCCCTTTTCTGACGAATCATTTAGTTTTATGATTTCATCGATTAATAAAGTTATCAAATGAATTGTAATTACAACGGAAACGATCGAAAAGGAAATATGAGTTAATATAGGCTCTAAAGTTGAAAATATCATAAAAATTTTAAAAAGGAGGAATCCTGAAATATAAATCAGGAGTTGAATTCATTCTAGAATTTATAATATATTGTATCTATTTTCGAAGAGAAGGGCTGCCGCCACTCGGACTCGAACCGAGATGCTCTCGCACTGCTTCCTAAGAGCAGCGTGTCTACCGATTTCACCATAGCGGCTTGTTCGAATTCATAATAGCCTATTCATAGTCAATCGTCGAGATTTAAGGAGTCAACTAAATGAAATCTTTTTAGTCAAAATGAAAATGGATGAATAAAACTTTGTTCAAATAAAAATTTTAAGGTTCATTATTCATTATTATGGGGTATGGGTTTTATTTACCTTAGTGCTTTGGTGTAGTTTATGCTCTTCTATAATTCAATAGAATCGAACTATTGAAACTATAAACTTCAACCCTCTAGTTATTGATAGAACTATAAAAAATTTCTTTATTTTTTTTCATAAAAGATTTATCATTTATATTTATATTATTTCCTAAAAGTTAAAAAATGTATTTTACCAATGAACAAAAAATAAGACCCGTTTTTATTATTTATTACTAAAAACTTGCACATTAATTCGAACAAAAAATTCCAGGCTTTCGTCGGTTGGGTTGAAAGAGACATATAAATGGTAAATTTATATATTCTAATAGATTAATTCAGAGAAATTCAGATAAATAAGAAGTCAGAAAGTTACACAAAAAATTTTAAAAATAAATGAATAAATTAATTTCAACGATGTATTAATTTTAACTAAAGATCTCTTTTTTACCCTTCTTCAATATATATATTCATATTTATAATTTATATTTATATAGAAAAACGTCGATTATTATAATTGTGACAAACAGGTTGATGGGGAAAAAAGACTCCCCCATCTCCAGAACAAGAAAATATACTAACAAAGGCTCAAGTTTTGTATCTTGTCTTTATTCTTTTTTCAAAAGCTTTTTATAATTTACTAACCCCTAAACCGAAGAATTATTATACATATCCTAATAGCGAAGCGAGTTCTAGTTCATATTGATTAGCCACAAACAATAGGTTTGTTGATTTCCTATTAAGAATGAAATGGGCCTATTTTTATATTCGGATTATTCCAATGTTTTATTTTATGACTTTTTTTGTCGCACAAAAAAACTTTTTGAGTTTCCGGTAGAAAGAGATTTACCTAATGACAACGCTTTTAAGGCTGCCCAATATCCCTTCCCTTTCCAAATATTTTTACGAATACGCTTTTTTGATAGAGAAGTACGTTTTTTTGGAACTGCCATTTAAAAATTAAGAGGTTACTCGTTGTTATAGTTGGATGTGAAAGACATCTATTGGTCAAAACGAATATATTCATTATCTAGTTATTTTCTAGAGAATAATTAGATAATATAATATATATTATCTAGAGAAAACAAAAAAAAATATATATATATAGATAAAAAATATGCGAAAATCGTACAAAATCTTACTATAAAAATATAATTAAATTTTTTTTCTACATAAAATAGACCGAAGGATTTAAGAACCCTTTAAGAACCCATTGCCTAATGAAAAGCCTAATGAAAACTTTCATTTTTTCTATTAATTGGTCAAACTTGAGTAAAGAATACTTCGAAATTTCATTTTAAAATTCGAATCAAACTAGTAATTTAAGTAATGAATCCGTTAAAAGATACACGTTTTGTTAAAAAAAATCTTCGTTATTTTTTTATTAAATTTGATTTTATTTTACCCCCTTTTGATAATTACCCCCTTTTTTGATAAATATAAAAATAAATCTTTAAATCTTATAGAAAATCTAAAATGTTAGATATTATAGCGTTTCCTATAAATGTTTTTTTATTGAAACGGAAACTAATCAATCAGTTTCATACTGAAACTAGTTAATGATTTGGAACAAACTGACTAAAAAGCGAGATTTGTACAAAAATTGTACCTTAGTTAATCCTATGATTCATATCGATTCATATCAGATTTCTTTTTAGTGTAATTTTTTATCATTACTTTATGAATATAAAGTGATTTAATAATAATGAAATTTTGTATTTTCGTTATTTTAAGAAAAATCTTAGTTAATAACTAAATTTGTATAAACAAATCTTAGTTAATAACTAAATTCTCTTTTTATGAGCAAGTAGGTCATATCATTTGCCCAACTGTAACTTCTTTATTTTAATATTTAATTTGGAAAGACCCAGATAATATATAAAAGTCGAAAAATATCTTTAAGTTAGTGCATCTCTTGATTTTTTTATTGACCCCTTTTGTTTTGAAATTGAAAGGGGGTAGGATCCGGTAAATCGGAAACAATCAATTAAGAATAAAAAACTTTTTTATGGAACAGACATATCAATATTCGTGGATAATACCTTTCCTTCCACTTCCAGTTCCTATGTTAATAGGAGCGGGACTTCTTCTTTTTCCGTCGGCAACAAAAAGTCTTCGCCGTATGTGGGCTTTTCAAAGTGTTTTTTTGTTAAGTATAGTCATGATTTTTTCGATAAATCTGTTTATTCAGCAAATAAATGGCAGTTCTATCTACCAATATGTATGGTCTTGGATCATTAATAATGATTTTTCTTTAGAATTCGGTTACTTGATCGACCCGCTTACTTCTATTATGTCAATATTAATCACTACTATTGGAATTATGGTTCTTATTTATAGTGATAATTATATGTCGTATGATCAAGGATATTTGAGATTTTATGCTTATATGAGTTTTTTCAGTACTTCTATGTTAGGATTAGTTACTAGTTCTAATTTGATACAAATTTATATTTTTTGGGAATTGGTAGGAATGTGTTCATATCTATTAATAGGGTTTTGGTTCACACGGCCTGTTGCTGCAAATGCTTGCCAAAAGGCATTTGTAACTAATCGTGTTGGGGATTTTGGTTTATTATTAGGAATTTTAGGTTTTTATTGGATAACAGGGAGTTTCGAATTTCGAGATGTATTCAAAATATTCAATAACTTGATTTCGAATAATCATAATGAAGTCAATTTTTTATTTGTTACTTTCTGTGCCGTTCTATTATTTTCCGGTGCGATTGCTAAATCTGCACAATTTCCCCTTCATGTATGGTTACCGGATGCCATGGAGGGGCCTACTCCGATTTCCGCTCTTATACATGCTGCTACTATGGTAGCTGCGGGCATTTTTCTTGTAGCTCGGCTTATTCCTCTTTTCATAGTCATCCCTCACATAATGAATTTCATCTCTTTGGTAGGAGTAATAACAATATTATTCGGGGCTACTTTTGCCCTTGCTCAAAAAGACATTAAGAGAGGTTTAGCCTATTCCACAATGTCTCAATTGGGTTATATGATGTTAGCTCTAGGTATGGGGTCTTATCGAAGTGCTTTATTTCATTTGATTACTCATGCTTATTCGAAAGCATTATTATTTTTAGGATCCGGATCCGTTATTCATTCAATGGAAACTCTTGTTGGATATTCTCCAAATAAAAGTCAAAATATGGTTTATATGGGGGGTTTAACAAAACATATCCCAATTACCAAAACCGCTTTTTTCTTAGGTACACTTTCTCTTTGTGGTATTCCGCCTCTTGCTTGTTTTTGGTCCAAAGATGAAATTCTTAATGATACTTGGTTGTATTCACCAATTTTCGCAATAATAGCTTGGTTTACAGCGGGATTAACCGCATTTTATATGTTTCGAATCTATTTACTTACTTTTGAAGGACATTTAAACGTTCATTTTCAAAATTATAGTGGCAAAAAGAATACTCCCTTCTATTCAATATCTCTATGGGGTAAAGAAGATTCAAAAAGAATTAACAAAAATTTTCGTTTATTAACGTTATTAACAATGAAAAATCATGATATTTTTTCTTTTTTTTCAAAAAAAACGGATCTAATTGATCAG